TCTCTTCTTTTCGACTATAAACGTTGGAATCGTCCAACGCGATATATAAAAAACAATCGATTTGAAAATGCGATAAGAAATGAAATGTCACAATATTTTTTTTATACATGTCAAAATGATGGAAAACAAAGAATTTCTTTTACATATCCACCCAGTTTATCAATTTTCTGGGAAATGATACAAAGAAAGATTTCTTTGTCTACAACAGACAAATTCTTCTATGATGAACTGTACAATTATTGGATTTATACCAATGAACAAAAAAAGAACAGCTTAAGAAACGAAATAGAAAATAGAATTGCAATTTTAGACAAAGGACTTTTTTATAAGGATGCACTCGAAAAAAAAACTCGATTATGCAAGAATAAAACTAAAAAAGAATATTTGCCAAAAATACATGATCCCTTCTTAAATGGATTTTCTCGTGGGATAATAAAAAAGTTTATTTCAACCTACATTAGAAATAAAACTATAGGTGAAATTTTCATAAATAAGATTCACAGTATCTTTGATAATGATTATAATTGTCAAGAATTTGAACAGAAAATAGCTACAGTTGATAAAAAATCACTATCAACCGAAATTTGGCCTTTCCGTAGTCAATTTACTGAAGAATCAACATCGAATCTGAAAGGAAATTCTTTACTTATGGAACAAGTAAAAATGGGTTTAGAAGATCGAGAAAAATTTTTAAAAATTTTTGCTAATACAATTATAGCCAATTCCTTTACTCAACGTATTCAAAAAAAATCGATTGGAATAAAAGAAATCAGTAAAAAAATTCCTCGTTGGTCATATAAATTAATCGACGAATTAGAACAACACGAAAAATTTAAAGAAGAAAGAATGGTGACGGAGCCTAAAATTCGTTCAAGGCCACCTAATTTTGTAATATTTTTTATTGATAACCAAGAAAATGCTGATACTATACAGATAGATATATCTCAATTGCCAAAGCAAATGATTTCGGTAAATTATTTACAAGAACCAGATTTTCGTCGAGACCTAATCAAAGGTTCTATGCGTGTTCAAAGACGTAAAATCCTTACTTCGGAACTGTATGAACCAAATACACGTTCCCCACTTTTTTTAGACAGAGTGGGTAAATTCACTTTTTGGGGTCTTAATCTTTCTAAACTAGGACTAAGTAAACGAATTTTTCGAAATCGTATGGAAAAAACCCCGAAATTTCGAATTTCGGATTATAATACAGACGAAGAAAGAAAGGAGAGGGATAAAAAAAAAGAAGACAAATACAAAATGGAAAACGAGCAAAACCAAGAACAAGTCCGAATAAAAATAAAGGAAACTTGGGAGCTCAGTCTATATTATCAAATAGGAAGGAGTTTGCTGTTAGTAACTCATTCAATTCTTAGAAAATATATTTTCTTACCTTTATTGATAATAGTCAAAAATATTGGTCGTCTATTATTATACCAAGATCCTGAGTGGTCCGAGGATTTTCAAGAATGGAATAGAGAAATATATATTAAATGTACTTATAACGGTGTTCAATTATCAGAAAACGCATTTCCTAAAAATTGGTTAACAGAAGGTATTCAAATAAAAATACTATTTCCTTTTCGCCTAAAACCTTGGCACAGATCTAGGATACAACCTTCTCGTCGAGCTCAAATGAAAGAGAAAGAAGAAAATAAAAAAGATTATTTTTGCTTTTTAACAGTTTGGGGAATGGAAACTGAATTTCTTTTTGGTTCTGCTCGAAAACAGCCTTCCTTTTTTAAACCTATTTTAAAAGAACTCAATAAAAAATTTAAAAAATTTAGAATAAGAATTCTAAGAATTATCAAAGAAAAACGGAAATTGTTTCTAAGAGTCCTTAATGAAATTAAAAAAGGGATTAGTCAAAATTTTGCATTAAAAAAAAAACTTTCAATCGTAAATCCAACTGAAAAATCGAATGAAATAAAAAAAGAAAAAAATTCGATAATAAAGAATCAGCTTCAGATAATTACTAAATCATCCATTCAAGCCGAATTCGTGAATTCGAGAAATTATTCCGCGGCAGAAAAAAAAATTAAAGATCTCGCTAATAAAACAAGAACAATAAAAAATAAAATAGAAAAAATTAAAAAAGACAAGAAAAGTAAAATAGAAATAAATATTAATCCTAAGAAACCACATTATGGTATTAAAATATTAGAATCGCGCAAAAATCTTGGTCAGATATTTAAAAGAAGAAATGCTCGATTAATCCGTAAATCAAGTTATTTTCTAAAATTTTTTAAAGAAAAAATGTACATAGATTTTTTTATATATATTAGAAATATTCCCAGAATTAATACACAGCTTTTTCTTGAATCAACAACAAAATTAATTGAAAAATCCATTCCAAAAAGGATTGATACAAGAAATAAAAATAGAATTCAGTCTCTTTCAACTAAAAACAAATCACTTTTACTATTTAATAGTAATTCACAAATTCATTCTGACTTATCCTTTTTATCACAGGCCTATGTATTTTACAAATTATCACAAGAAAAAAAAATTAACTTATATAAATTAAAATCTAAGTTAAGATCTGTCCTTCAATATCATGGAACGTCTTTTTTTCTTAAAAAAGAAATAAAAAATTATTTTGAAATACAAGGAATAACTCCTTACGAACTCAAGACTAAAAAACTTCGAATGAATCAATGGAAAAAATGGTTAAAAAGTAACTATCAATACGATTTATCTCAGAAAAAATGGTCTCGATTAGTACCACAAAAATGGCGAAATACAGTAAATGAACATTATAAGGTTGAAAATCATAAAAATTTAAAAAAAAAAAACTGGAATTCATCTGAAAAAAAGCAATTAATTAATTACAAAAATGATAATAATTCGGAAGCCCCTTTATTGTTATTATCAGATCAAAAAGATAATTTAAAAAAAAACTATAGATATGATGTTTTATCCTCTAAATTTCTTTATTCTGAAGATCAAAAGGATTTATATCATTATGGGTTACCATTACACGTAAAAAAAAACCCAGAATTTTTTTATCCTTATAATTATAACATACATAAAGACAAATTAGTTGATACGTGGTGGAGTATCTCTATCGCTAATTATTTCACTAATTATTTAGGAATAACTAATAATATGGATATAGAGAAAAATATGGATAAAAAATATTTGAATTGTAAAATTCTCCATTTTTCTCTTAGAAAAAAAATTGATATTGAAACTGAGGTGTATATCAGTACTAGCAATAATCAAAATATTAAGAATGAACCTAAGAATTATCAAATTTTTGATTGGATGGGAATGAACGAAGAAATACTAAATCATCCCATATCGAATCTAAAAGTTTGGTTCTTCCCAGAATTTGTCTTACTGTATAATGCATATAAAACGAAACCGTGGATTATACCAATAAATTTACTTTTTTCAAGTTTGAATATAAGTGAAAATAAAAATATATCAATCAATAGAAATAAAAAAAGGAATCCTTTTATACCATCAAATGAAAAAAAATTTCTTGAATTAGAAAATAGAAATCAAAACAAAAAAGAATTCATAGGGCAAAGAGATCTTGGATTCGATGTCCAAGAAAATTTTGAATCTCTTCTCTCAAACCAAGACAAAGATATTAAAGAAGGTTATCTGCAATCAGATATAAAAAAATATATAACGAAAACACAAGACAAGAATAGTACAGGACTCTATTCCTTCCTGAAAGGGTATTTTCTTTTTCAATTGAAATGGTATAATTCTTTCAATAAAAAAATGATCAAAAATATAAAAGTATATTCTTTACTCCTTAAATTGAGAAATCCAAGAGAAATTACTATCTCCGCTATTGACAAGAGAACCCTGAATATGAATCTAATGCGGATTCCGAAAGATTTAGTTCTTTCAGAATTGATGAAAAGGAAGATATTTATTCTTGAACCAATTAGGCTGTCTATAAAGGGTGATGGACAATTTATTCTGTATGAAACCATAAATATTTCATTGGTTCATAAGAATAAACGTCAAAATAATAAAAAAAAATACAATGAAAATATTGCTAAGAATAATTTGAATGAATTGGTTATAAAACATCAAAATATGACAAAAAATATAGACAAAAAAAAGTATGATTTGCTTGTTCCTGAAAATCTTTTATCGTCTAGGTGTCGTAGAGAATTAAGAATTAGAATTTGTTTCAATTCACAGAATAATAATGGTGTGGATAAAAAACCAGTATTTTGCAAAGGGAATGAGATAAAAAACTGTGGTCAATTTTTTGATGAAAGCACCAAAGTCTTTGATCGAGACAAAAATCAACTTCTAAAATTTAAATTCGTTCTATGGCCCCATTATCGATTAGAAGATTTAGCTTGTATGAATCGTTATTGGTTTGATACTAATAACAGCAGTCGTTTTAGTCTATTAAGAATACATATGTATTTACGATTAAAAATAACAAAAAAATTATAAATATAAAAATTTTGTATATATTCGTTATCATCTGGTAGATAAATAGATGCACATACACCTTGTCTTACAGTCAATTCCAATATATGATACTAATTCGATAACGTATCCATTATATCCATATAATTTTGATAATAATCAATGAAGAAAATAAAGAAATTTATATTTCGAATTATTGTTTAGACCAGATTAAAATAACTGGTATTATTATTACTGATCGGAAAAATTCAATATTTGGTAAAAATAAAAAGGGAAGGTTAAGAATTTATGACAAAAAATTCATTCATATCTGTTATTTCGCACGAAGAAAAGGAAGAAAACAGAGGGTCTGTTGAATTTCAAGTATTCCGTTTTACCAATAAGATACGGAAACTTACTTCACATTTGGAATTGCACAAAAAAGACTATTCATCTCAAAGAGGTCTACGAAAAATTCTTGGAAAACGTCAACAACTACTGGTTTATTTGTCAAAAAAAAATAGAGTACGTTATAAAGAATTAATCAGTCAATTGAAGATTCGAGAGTTAAAAGCACGCTAATTTGAAGAGTCGTTTTGAATTATTTGATTTATTAGATCTTGCATTTTGATGAACTTCTTTTTGTTTTCAGCAATTCATGAAAGAATGAATCGGGGAAAAACCTATGACTGTACCAATTACAAGAAAAGACCTCATGATAGTCAATATGGGCCCTCACCACCCATCAATGCATGGCGTTCTCCGACTCATCGTTACTTTAGACGGTGAAGATGTTATTGACTGTGAACCAATATTGGGTTATTTACACAGAGGAATGGAAAAAATTGCGGAAAACCGAACAATTATACAATATCTGCCTTATGTAACGCGTTGGGATTATTTAGCTACTATGTTCACTGAAGCAATAACCGTAAATGGACCAGAACAATTGGGAAATATTCAAGTACCTAAGAGGTCTAGTTATATTAGAGTTATTATGTTGGAATTAAGTCGTATCGCTTCTCATTTGTTATGGCTTGGCCCTTTTATGGCAGATATTGGCGCGCAAACTCCCTTTTTCTATATTTTTAGAGAAAGAGAATTGATATATGATTTATTTGAAGCTGCTACCGGTATGAGAATGATGCATAATTATTTTCGTATCGGAGGAGTAGCTGCCGATCTGCCTTATGGATGGATAGATAAATGTTTAGATTTTTGTGATTATTTTTTAACAGGAATTGATGAATACCAAAAACTTATTACGCGAAATCCTATTTTTTTAGAACGAGTTGAGGGGGTTGGCATTATTGGTGGAGAAGAAGCAATAAATTGGGGTTTATCAGGACCAATGCTAAGAGCTTCCGGAATACAATGGGATCTGCGTAAAGTTGATCAGTATGAGTCTTACGACGAATTTGATTGGGAAGTACAATGGCAAAAAGAGGGAGATTCATTAGCTCGTTATTTAATACGAATCGGTGAAATGGCGGAATCCATCAAAATTATTCAACAAGCTTTAGAAGGAATCCCAGGGGGTCCTTATGAAAATTTGGAAATCCGACGCTTTAATAGGATAAAATATCCTGAATGGAATGATTTTGAATATCGATGCATTAGTAAAAAACCATCTCCTGCTTTTGAATTGTCGAAACAAGAACTTTATGTGAGAGTCGAAGCCCCAAAGGGGGAATTGGGAATATTTTTGATAGGAGATCAAAGCGTTTTTCCTTGGAGATGGAAAATTCGTCCACCGGGTTTTATCAATTTGCAAATAATTCCTCAGTTAGTTAAAAAAATTAAATTGGCCGATATTATGACGATATTAGGTAGCATAGATATCATTATGGGGGAAGTTGATCGTTAAAATGATAATTGATACAACAGAAGTACAAACTATCAATTCTTTTTCCAAATTGGAATACTTAAAAGAGGTTTATGGAATTATATGGATGTTTGTCCCTATTGTGATTCTCATATTGGGAATCACAATAGGTGTACTGGTGATTGTGTGGTTAGAACGAGAAATATCCGCGGGTATACAACAACGTATTGGACCTGAATACGCCGGTCCATTAGGAATTCTTCAAGCTCTAGCAGATGGGACAAAACTACTTTTTAAAGAGAACCTTCTTCCATCTAGGGGGGATATACGTTTATTTAGTATCGGACCCTCTATAGCAGTTATATCCATTTTACTAAGTTATTCAGTAATTCCTTTTGGCTATCACCTTGTTCTAGCCGATCTCAGTATTGGTGTTTTTTTGTGGATCGCCATTTCAAGTATTGCTCCAATTGGACTTCTTATGTCAGGATATGGTTCAAATAATAAATATTCTTTTTTAGGTGGTCTGCGGGCGGCTGCCCAATCAATTAGTTACGAAATACCATTAACTCTATGCGTGTTATCAATATCTCTACGTGTGATTCGTTGAGACATAAGTTTTACTCCATTTTTTTAAAGTTTCTACGAAGAATTAAATTTAAATGTATTGAATATATATATTTATTTTTTATTCACGACTCGGATTGATAAACTAAACCAGATAGTTAGATGAGTGCAAGAAAACAGCTTCGAAATTCGCCGTAAAAATTTTTAATCTCATTTCCCAGGTACAGGGGTTAAACGAAAATAAACATAAGCAGTCAAGGCTGTTTACCCCAAGATTGATTACTTAGTTATCAGGGCTTGAAGCGGGTTGAAAAGATAAACTTTATGGAGTTTTTATTATCTTTTTTTTCTATGAATTACCATAAAGATTGAGCAAAAATGAGTGGATGATTAGGAAAACAAAAGTACATAAAGGATTCGTAATAGAGATTATGTAAGTTGTTCGAAGAAACATTTAGACATAAAAGAAATACTAAATTGGTGCTTTAAGTTGGTAGAAATGATCAAGTAGTACTCCAAAAAATTCCGATCCAGAGTATGCTCCTATCCACCGATTAAATGAATGACTATCAGGAACGAAGTAATCCTTTACTTTGTCTTATTTTAAGCCTAAATAAAAGAAATAAGAGGAACGAAAAAACTTAAATATGTAATTGCAAAAAAAAATATTCATGAAAATTAAATTTTTGTCACATCATAAATTATGAAAGAATGTTTAATTCTTTTTCGTAATCGAAAACATTAAGGTGAAATATTTATTATATTATTGGTAAAAAGAGTATTTTATTAAAGGATTAAGTTATTACTCAATAAAAAAACTTGAAATTATTAAACTTAAAGTAAAGAATGAGATCAATTCCGAAGCACTTTTTTATCGCATAGCAGACAGAATTTCATTAGTCTAATTTAGGAACTTTCGATTAATTTTGACTTTATCTATTCTCCAAACATTTCAAGATTCAAAAATCTCGAATAAGTCCTTAGATTTATTTATGGCTCTAGAGGAGCCGTATGAGGTGAAAATCTCATGTACGGTTCTGTAATAGCGATGATAAGAGTGATCTTATCATCGACTATAATTATCTAACAGTTCAAGTACAGTCGATATAGTTGAGGCACAGTCAAAATATGGTTTTTGGGGATGGAATTTATGGCGGCAACCTATAGGATTTATTGTTTTTATAATTTCTTCTCTAGCGGAATGCGAGAGATTGCCTTTTGATTTACCAGAAGCCGAAGAAGAATTAGTAGCGGGTTATCAAACCGAATATTCGGGTATAAAATTCGGTTTATTTTATGTTGCTTCCTATCTAAATCTACTAGTTTCTTCGTTATTTGTAACAGTTCTTTACTTGGGTGGTTGGAATTTTTCTATTTCATACATATTAATTCCCGAATTTAGTGAAATAAATAAAACGTATGGAGTTTTTGGAACAACAATGGGTGTTTTCATTACATTAGGTAAAACTTTTTTGTTCTTGTTCATTCCTATCGCAGCAAGATGGACTTTACCTAGACTAAGAATGGACCAATTATTAAATCTTGGATGGAAATTTCTTTTACCTATTTCTTTAGGTAATCTATTATTAACAACTTCTTCCCAACTCCTTTCATTATAAATTATCTTTTATTCTATAAAAAATTTAATATTTGAAAATATTTGATTGAAATTAAAATTCAATTTATAGCTTGTTTTAAACAAGAGAAATAAACAAAATAAAAAAATTTTATTGATATTTACTATATGTTCCCTATGGTAACTGGGTTCATCAATTATGGTCAACAAACAGTACGGGCGGCAAGGTACATTGGTCAAGGTTTTATGATTACCCTATCCCACGCCAACCGTTTACCTGTAACTATTCAATATCCTTATGAAAAATTGATCACATCGGAACGTTTTCGTGGTCGAATCCACTTTGAATTCGATAAATGCATTGCGTGTGAAGTATGTGTTCGCGTCTGTCCTATAGATCTGCCTGTTGTTGATTGGAAATTAGAAACTGATATTCGAAAGAAACGATTGCTTAATTACAGTATTGATTTCGGAATCTGTATTTTTTGTGGTAATTGTGTTGAGTATTGTCCAACAAATTGTTTATCAATGACTGAAGAATATGAGCTTTCTACATATGATCGTCACGAATTAAATTATAATCAAATTGCTCTTGGTCGTTTACCAATATCAATAATGGATGATTACACAATTCGGACAATTTTGAATTCGCCTCAAACAAAAGAGAAATCTCGTGATTGAAGAAGAATTTCCAATTACTAAGGTTTTTTTATTTAATTTAAATTCAAAAAATTAATTCTTGGTTACTGACTACAAATCTCGACTGTTCGCTATTCGATTGGTTGCTGAAAATCACAACTTAATTTGTTTTGTATTGAATGTGATAATTTCAAATAGTTTCAAACTACCTTTTCAATAAAAAGAAATGTGATAGGTTTAATTTAATAACTTTACCTACATCAAGTCGTACACAGTAGGATTTAGCAATTTAAGAACAAATAAACCTCCTTTTTCCTGTTCAAGTCAATAAAATCATGCAAAATTCCGATTTTTTTATCGCTTATTTTATATATAATGGATTTACCAGGACCAATACATGATTTTCTTTTAGTCTTTCTGGGGTTAGGTCTTATATTAGGGGGTCTGGGAGTGGTATTATTTACCAATACCATTTTTTCAGCTTTTTCGCTGGGATTGGTTCTTGTTTGTATATCTTTATTCTATATTCTAGCAAACTCTAATTTTGTCGCTTCTGCGCAACTCCTTATTTATGTGGGAGCTATAAATGTTTTAATAATATTTGCTGTAATGTTCATGAATGGGCCAGAATATGACAAAGATTTTAATCTTTGTACTATTGGAGACGGAGTTACTTCGTTGGTTTGTACAAGTCTTTTTATTTCATTAATTAATACTATTTTAAATACGTCATGGTATGGAATTATTTGGACGACAAGATCAAACCAGATTCTAGAACAAGATTTGATAAATAATAGTCAACAAATAGGAATTCATTTATCAACAGATTTTTTTCTTCCATTTGAACTCATTTCAATAATTCTTTTAGTTGCTTTAATAGGTGCAATTGCTGTGGCTCGTCAATAATTTTTTTTAACTATATTAATTTTAATCAAAATTATATTTTTTCGGATTCATTTCCATTCACATTCAATTCTAGTCGAATTGATGTATAAAATGAAAATACTGTCAGCTCCATTTAGATTTATTACCAACATATTTTTTTGTTCTTAATTTATTCGATTCTCACTTGTTATTGTTATATTCTAGTAAATAAAATAAAAAAATCGGTTTAATTATTGTTCATATTCAAATGAATCGAGATTGATAAGGAGTTGGTCAATGATGCTTGAACATGTACTTGTTTTGAGTGCCTATTTATTTTCTATGGGTATCTATGGATTAATCACGAGCCGAAATTTAGTTCGGGCTCTTATGTGTCTTGAACTTATATTAAATGCAGTTAATCTCAATTTTGTAACATTTTCTGATTTTTTTGATAGTCGCCAATTAAAAGGAAATATTTTCTCAATTTTTATTATAGCTATTGCCGCCGCTGAAGCAGCTATTGGACCGGCTATTGTTTCTTCAATTTATCGTAATAGAAAATCAACTCGTATCAATCAATCGAATTTATTGAATAAGTAGTATTTTTTTTTAATTCTATTATATTAACTATGTTTATGTTATTATATTAGAATTAGAACATATATTTTATTATATATAATTATTTATAATAATTAGAGAAAATTTAATAGTCATCAATTCAAATTCGATTACTAAGTACAGCACCTTAAGATAGAATCTTACTGTCAAAAATGGAAAAAATCAAAGTATTTTGGACCTTTTTTTTATTCTTTTCTAATAATAAGCCGATCCAATCCAGAAGTAAGTTAATTCAAAAAATTCTGGTAAATCATTGATTCGTCTGGTATTTGAATATGTGGTTCAGTTAATTTACTAGAACTAGATCGAAAATTAATGAAGTTTAAAAAAGAATTATAGATACGATGTCACATTCAGTAAAGATTTATGATACATGTATAGGGTGTACGCAATGTGTCCGAGCTTGTCCCACAGATGTATTAGAAATGATACCGTGGGATGGGTGTAAGGCTAAACAAATAGCTTCTGCTCCAAGAACAGAGGACTGTGTCGGTTGTAAGAGATGTGAATCTGCTTGCCCCACAGATTTTTTAAGTGTTCGGGTTTATTTATGGCATGAAACAACTCGTAGTATGGGTCTAGCTTATTGATAGATACGTTCCAGAAAACTCCACTTGAATCCATTATATTCGATTTGGATTTTTTTTACCGACAAAACCCCGTACCCGAAAATAAATTTATTTTCGGGTACGGGGTTTTTTGGCTCAAGTGTATCTTGTCTTTACCACGAATTTTTTTCCTTGGTTAACAACAATTGTAATTTTGCCCATATTTACGGGTTGTTTAATTTTCTTTCTTCCTCATAGAGGAAATAAGGTCATTAGGTGGTATACTATATGTATTTCTATTTTGGAGCTCCTTCTAACGACCTATGCATTTTGTTATCATTTCCAACCAGACGATCCATTAATCCAACTGTCAGAAGATTTTAAATGGATCAACTTTTTTGATTTCCACTGGAGATTAGGAATAGATGGGCTTTCAATAGGACCCATTTTACTGACTGGATTCATCACCACTTTAGCTACTTTAGCGGCTTGGCCGGTTACTCGAGATTCCCGATTATTCTATTTCCTGATGTTAGCAATGTACAGCGGTCAAATAGGATCATTTTCGTCCCGAGACCTTTTACTTTTTTTCATAATGTGGGAATTAGAATTAATTCCTGTTTATCTACTTTTATCCATGTGGGGAGGAAAAAAACGTCTCTACTCAGCTACTAAGTTTATTTTGTATACTGCAGGAGGTTCCATTTTTCTATTAATGGGTGTTCTGGGTGTTGGTTTATACGGTTCCAATGAACCAACATTAAATTTTGAAACATTAGTTAATCAATCGTATCCCGTAGCATTAGAAATAATATTCTATATTGGATTTTTTATTGCTTTTGCTGTAAAGTTACCGATTATACCTTTACATACATGGTTACCGGATACCCACGGAGAAGCGCATTACAGTACTTGTATGCTTCTAGCTGGAATCCTATTAAAAATGGGAGCATATGGATTGGTTCGGATCAATATGGAATTATTACCTCATGCTCATTCTATATTTTCTCCTTGGTTGATAATAATAGGCACAATGCAAATAATCTATGCAGCTTCAACATCTCTCGGGCAACGTAATTTAAAAAAAAGAATAGCCTATTCCTCTGTATCTCACATGGGTTTCATAATAATAGGAATTAGTTCGATAACGGATACAGGACTTAATGGAGCTATTTTACAAATAATCTCTCATGGATTTATTGGGGCTGCACTATTTTTCTTAGCGGGAACTAGTTACGATCGAATACGTCTTGTTTATCTCGACGAAATGGGAGGAATAGCTATTCCAATGCCAAAAATATTCACACTCTTCAGTAGTTTTTCAATGGCATCCCTTGCGTTACCGGGCATGAGCGGTTTCATTGCAGAATTAATAGTATTTTTTGGAATAATTACCAGCCCAAAATTTTTTTTAATGCCAAAAATACTAATAACTTTTGGAATGGCAATTGGAATGATATTAACTCCTATTTATTTATTATCGATGTTACGTCAAATGTTCTATGGATATAAGCTATTTAATATTTCAAACTCTTATTTTTTTGATTCTGGGCCGCGAGAGTTGTTTGTTTCGACTTCTATCTTTTTACCAGTAATAGGTATTGGTATTTACCCAGATTTGGTTCTCTCACTATCAATTGAGAAAGTGGAAGCTATTCTATCCAATTTTTTTTATAGATAGGCTTTCTTAAATGAAAAATTCTTTACGTAAGAAGACGAAAGATTAAAGTGGAATTATAATCAGGCATATTTGGCGTTTGTGAGAACCATTTAAATCAAGTATCAAATAGTATAGTGATTTAAATGGTTCTCGCCTCTTTATAAGAAAGAGGTTTTGCTGTGTCTGATGCTTATAGATGTTTGTATTCGTAAGGTCCCTTTTTCAATTTAATTAAGTGTTATTAAGTAAATGAACCATAACTATGTAGCCCTATTCCTAATAGATTTACCCCAAAATAACATATCCAAATTATAAGAAAGCCTATAAAAGCCACAATTGCCGAATTTGCACCCTGCAAATTATTATTTGTTCGAATATGTAAATAAATTGCAAATACGGTCCAAGTAATAAATGCCCAAGTTTCCTTTGGATCCCAATTCCAATATGATCCCCACGCCTCATTGGCCCATACTGCTCCCGAAAGAATACCTATGGTTAAAAAAAGAAATCCTAGACTAATAACGCGATAACTCCAATGATCCAGTTGTTCAATCAACTGGGACCTGTAATAATTTCTAACATAAAGGGGGGAAGCGCTTTGTAAAATATTCCTTTTTTCATTTATGTATTGAATCTCACCAAAGAAAAATGACTCAGTTAATAACTGTTTGCTTTTATCAAAAATCTTTATTATACCTTTTTGAAATGTAATGATTAGAAGTGCTACTGATAATAATGATCCGCATAAAAGAGCTGCATAACCTAATACCATCATACTTACATGCATCATTAACCACTGGGATTGGAGAGCCGGTACTAATATTGCGGATTGATGCATTTCAGTTAAAAGGCCCGAAGTAACAAAGCCTTGGGTAAAAATAGCACTTGGCGCGGTTATTGCACTTAAATTTTGTTTCTTTTTTTTTAAATATAGAATCATATGAATAATGTAGAAACTCCAGGAGAGGAAGATTAATGATTCATATAGATTACTTAATGGTAAATGTTTCCAATAAATCCAACGAGTAACTAATAATCCTGTTATACAGGAAAAAGTAACTATCATTCCTTTTTCGAATGAATTATATAGTCCTACTATTTCATTGACTAATAAAGTTATCAAATGAAGTGTAATTACAACGGAAACTGTTGAAAAGGAAATATGAGTTAAAATATGCTCTAAAATAGAAAAGATCATAAAAAAAAAATATATAATATAAAAAAAATCCCTCAATTATAAACTATGAAATGGAAATAAAAAATGAAATGAATTTCATTATATATAGTAATATACTTATATAATTGAATTCTTTTTATAATTTGTAAGATGTCATGCCGCCACTCGGACTCGAACCGAGATGCTCTTGCACTGCTTCCTAAGAGCAGCGTGTCTACCAATTTCACCATAGCGGCTTGTTTGAAGACATATTTGTTTGAAATCATAATAGTACGTTTTTCTTCAATCGTCGAGATTGAAGGGGTTAATTCAACGCACTATTTTTTTAGTAAACAGTTAAATTGATGAATAAAAAAAAAGCATTCACAAATAAAAATTGAAATATTTCATTTTAATAATAGTATTATATATTACTTATACTTAATTTATACTTAATTTTACTTAATTTCAAGTTAATTTTAATATTTTATATTATCACTTTAAATTTAACTTGAAATTGTCAAGAGATTTTTGTATAGTTTACTTTTTTTTGAAATATAACGCTTGTAACTATAACATATTTCATCTTGGGATAGATCTCAATATAGATCTCAATAAAGTTCTTTCGCATTTTTTTTTTGATATTAAAATTAGAAATTAATTATTTCGCTTATTTCAAAAATACATTGATTTTTTCAATACAGAACAAAAAAAATTAAGATTTTTGGAATTACAATTTAAACACGGCATCGAAGGGCTTTTTTATTTATTTTTTCTGTAAAAATTTTATATCTAAACCAAATTCAAATTAATCAGTAGAATTTTTATTGTGTCTATAGTTTATCTTAAGCTTCAAAAAACCAATTAATTATTGAACCACATATGTGTCATATAAAAAAATTTATAATATTTTGGTGTGACAAAACAAATAGGTTGATGGGGAAGAAATCCCCATCTTATAAATGAAAAAATAGACTAAATAAAAGGTGATGAAATATATATATATTTTTTAATTCAAACAAAAAAAGTCCTATTTTATGGTCGACATAATAATAATAGTTCTTTTTTTACATAAAAAAAGTTCCAACCAAAACATTAATTAGTGAATGCAAAGCAGTAGTTCTATATTTCAATTGAAATTTTTTATTTTTTTCATCATTCAGTTAGGCCAATTTCGCTTATTCCAAGGTTTGATTACTTATTTGTTGTACAAAAAAGCTTTTAGACTTCCCGGTATAAAGAGATTTTACTAATGAAAAAGCTTTTTTCGCTGCCCAATATACTTTTTTTTTCCACTTATATTTACGAATACGCTTTTTAGAAAGAGAGGTACGTTTTTTTGGAACTGCCATTTCAAAAAAAAATGGAATTGATTACTAATTCTTATAGTTGGATGTGAAAAACATCTATTGGTCAATAGAATTTTTGTTTCCTATTCATTATCTATGTATTTATATTCTACACTATATCCTCTTCATTAAACTTTTTTTTTTATAAAATAGAAAAAAAATATAATATAATATATTAATATATAAATATATGAAATATCTTTTTTCCAAATTAAAATGAACCTAATTAATTTTTAATTAATAATATTGCTTAAAGGATCTATGATTTGGATTTGAGACATTTTAATCATTTTTTTATTTAACATTTTTTGTTCTATAAAATAGAAAGTAAAGGAATATTTATCTATATATAATTATAATAATAAATTTTTCTATGTTTTTGTTTGGAATGGAAGACAATTAAATAAAAAAATTTTATGTAAAACTAGTTAATAATTCGGAATAAACTAAAACTAAGTAAAATAACTAGTTCCTCTTTTTTGTATCATTATTTATTTTATTAGATCTTTAGTAGGTTTTCTTATTCATAGTTTTTTTTTAGTCTAATTTTTTTTCTTTTATTCTATATATGTATTATAAAATATGTATTATAAATTAAATGATTTATATGTAAATGAAAGTGGAATTTTTTTTTTCTTCCTACTTCTGAGGCTTCCATATTTTAGATTTAATTACTACCTAAGAGTTACTCCCTAAGGAAAGATTCACTTTCACTAACAAATTTTTTATTTGCCCACTTATCACTTCTTGATCTTGATTTGAATATTAAAAAAAAAATGCTCAATAATATCTGTTTAAATATAGAATTAAAAATTTATAAATTAAAATTTAGTTATTAATTACAAATCTTGATTTTTTTATTGAATTCTTTCAAAAGAGGCAAGAACCGGCGAATCATAAACCAAAAAATTTAATTAATTAAAAATTTTTTATTCTATTATGGAACCTATATACCAATATGCATGGATCATACCTTTCATTCCACTTCCAGTTCCTTTGTTAATAGGAGTGGGACTTCTCTTTTTTCCGACAGTAACACAAAATCTTCGGCGTATATGGGCTTTTTTCAGTATTTCCTTGTTAAGTATAGTTATTTTTTTTTCTCTGAAGCTGTCTATTCAGCAAATAAATAGCAATTTTTTTTATCAATATGTATGGTCTTGGACCATTAATAATGATTTTTCCTTAGAATTCGGTTACTTGATCGATCCACTTACTTCTATTATGTCAATGTTAATTACTACTGTTGCAATCCTGGTTCTTATTTATAGTGATAATTATATGTCTCATGATCGGGGATACTTGAGATTTTTTGCTTATCTGAGTTTTTTCAATACTTCCATGTTGGGATTAGTTACTAGTTCAAATTTGATACAAATTTATATTTTTTGGGAATTAGTTGGAATGTGTTCGTATCTATTAATAGGTTTTTGGTTCACACGACCTATTGCCGCAGATGCTTGTCAAAAAGCGTTTGTGACTAATCGTGTAGGGGATTTTGGCTTATTATTAGGAATTTTAGGTCTTTATTGGATAACGGGCAGTTTTGAATTTAGGGATTTGTTTGAAATATTCAATAACTTAATTAATAAGAATGAGATCAATTTTTTATTTTGTATTTTATGTACTTTGTTTTTATTTGCAGGTCCCGTTGCTAAATCTGCTCAATTTCCTCTTCATGTATGGTTACCTGATGCTATGGAGGGGCCTACTCCTATTTCAGCTCTTATACATGCAGCTACCATGGTAGCTGCGGGTATTTTTCTAGTTGCTCGGCTTCTTCCTCTTTTCACAGTTATACCTTATATAATGAATGTAATAGCTTTTATAGGCATAATAACAGTGCTATTAGGAGCTACTTTAGCTCTTGCTCAAAAAGATATTAAGAGAAGTTTAGCTTATTCTACAATGTCTCAATTGGGTTATATGATGTTGGCTCTAGGTATGGGTTCTTATCGAGCTGCTTTATTTCATTTAATTACTCATGCGTATTCAAAAGCATTATTGTTTTTGGGATCCGGATCCATTATTCATTCAATGGAAGCTATTGTTGGATATTCTCCCGATAAAAGTCAGAATATGGTTCTTATGGGAGGGTTAACAAGACATATGCCAATTACAAAAACCTCTTTTTTAATTGGTACACTTTCTCTTTGTGGTATTCCGCCTCTTGCTTGTTTTTGGTCCAAAGACGACATTCTTAATGATAGCTGGTTGTACTCGCCAATTTTCGCAATACTAGCGTATTTTACAGCCGGATTAACCGCATTTTATATGTTTCGAATTTATTTACTGACTTTTGAGGGTAA